TAATTCATTATTTTTTATTAATATTAATCTTTTTTGTTTTGAAATTTAGAATTCTTTTTTTATTTTATTATTTATTATATATATTATATTATAGTGGATATATTCGAATTGGATTTTATTTTAAATATCAAAAAAGAAAATAGATATTTTCTTTTTTGATATTTAAAATAGTAATTTATTTGTATGTATTTGTATTGTATTAATAGCCAATAGACGAAAAGAAATCAATCGATTCTGTACTCTATATATGTATTCTTTATCCCTACGAAATACCAAACAAACTAGAACGATCCGAAAAGGAATATAATGAAATTCTTTGATTGGTTCTTCCTCGAAGAATGTTATTTGACTAATGGACCAAGATGAATTCAAACAAAGGAGAAAAAAATTTAAACTAATAAAAAAAATTTTTCTTCTTTTATTCGAAACGCCCCGTGATCTTCAACCAATTATGCGCTTCAATATAATTTCCAGGAGTAAGTGTTATAGCCTGTTTCCAATACTCAGCGGCTTGATCGAACCAAGCCTCCGCAATTTCAGAATCCCCCTGTTGAATGGCCTGTTCTCCCCGGTCGGAATAGGAATATGTGGGTCGATTCCTTCCCTTAGAACCGTACTTGAGAGTTTCCTACCTCATACGGCTCCGCAGTGAATTCTTTTGGTGTCGTTAAACTGAATGAGATTTCTTATAGATCTATATAACACTGTTCAGGGGAACCAAAAGAGGTTAATCACATGAGTTTCAAACTTTCCTTTTGATTTAATTAACAATCAGTTTCAGTTTTATCTTTTCTCCTACCTGCAGAAAAAAGCATAGGTATTTACTTCTAGCCGTCGTATTTTCCGCAAGGTAACTATCTCGGTTTCATATTGAAAGTTCTATAGAATCTTTGAAAAAGGCTTTACTTCATAAACATAAGTAATAAAGAAAAGACTTACTGTCTTTGGGATTTGATCCTACACCGCCGCTTAATACCTTAGTCTTAGTGGATCGACTCTATTACAGAAGTTAATTCCTAACTTTTCTCTATTTTATATGTAGACATAAGTAAGCAGTTCTTTTCTTAATGTATTGGCAAAAAACCTCATTAATTGATCTTTACGGTGCTTCCTCTCTATTAATTAGATCCTTTTTTTATCCATAGACATAGAAAAAAGTATCTAGGCATGTTTTGACTTCTATTAATATGATAATATGAAGTCTCTTTCTTTGCTACAGCTCAAAGAAATCATCGTTTTCGACGATGCATTTGTAGCGAGCCTTGTTTTCGTATTTACTAGCAGATTTTGTTTTTGTCTTCCCTTTTCTTTCTATAGTGGAGATAGCCGCACGTAATGACAGATCACTGCCATATTATTAAAAGCTTGTGGTAAGAATGGGTTTCGTTCAAGTGCCCTAAAATAATATTCTAAAGCTTTCGTATGTTCTCCATTACTTGTGTGAATAAGGCCTATATTATAGAGTATATAACTTCGATCGTAGGGATCGATTTCTAGTCGCATAGCTTCGTAATAATTCTGTAAAGCTTCCGCATAATTTCCTTCGGATTGAGCTGACATCCGTTACGGTCGTTATTCGATTCAAATCAAAGAATCTCCGTTCCAGAACCGTACGTGAAATTTTCACCTCATACGGCTCCTCCCTTAATATACATAATGAAAATAAAAAATACATGGAATAATCAAAAAGGGTTAAAACATTCTCATTATGAACTCAGCGGGGCTAGTGTTTTTACAAAAATCTCTAGCCAACCTTCTTGCGCAAGAGCTTTTACTAGAATCGCGTGTCGTCGTACTAAATAGAAAAGATAACTCCAACAATTCCTTTGTCCTCAACGCCTCCTAATTTCCAGGAAATAGTCACTTCAACAGTCTTCGATGGTTATATGGGTATCCAAAGTACGAACGAGATGGATGTTTGTTGTCCCAACCATTCTTGTTAGTCCCAATCCAGATAAGATACGAAAAGAAAGGGAGTAGGTAAGTAATTTTTAACAAAGCTTTCGTGTTGTTGATTGCTAAGTGTAGTGTTTCTTCCCCTATGCCGCCTATTGGTACTATATTACTAGGAAGTAGGATTGACCTGTAATACAAAACACAAAGGTTACGCCTTTCGCTCAATACTAAAATCGATAACTGAAACATAGTATCTGAGGTTGCATCAATCGGGGATACACGACAGAAGGGATTGTTCTATTTCGAAACTTCACCTTCAACAAGCGTAGGTTTCTTTTTTTCTATAATATGGAAGTAAGAATTTTTGTTCTTTCTATCCCGAATCGTGTGCCGTTCTCCTAAAACTAGGAACAGCAAAAGGAAATGAAATACTAAAGAAAATCAAATCACACCATCTCTGTAATAAGTAAATGCCTCTTTTTCTCCTGAAGTTGTCGGAATTATTCGTAATAAGATATTGGCCACAATTGAAAAGGTCTTATCAATAAAATTTCCATTTATACTCGATCTAGGCATAGGTATCAATCCATTCTAAAATTCTTCTCATTCCCCCTTATGGGAAAATGATTACACAAACAAAGGGTTTGTACAGTACAAAATAACATAAAAAGGGATTCATTTCCAAAAATTTCAATAAAGATATATATTTTCTACTACGACTTATACAACTATTTCTTATTTATTGGATTCGTTCACAAGAAAAGACTTGCGAGAAAGAATTTTTTTAGAAAAAAATTGTCTATTACTATATCGTTATACTATTAACTATTAGTTTATAGTATTGGTGGGTTGGTCGTAGTCGTACCTAGCCAAACCAAACTCGAATAGTAGAGAATAGTAGAATAGTAATAGAAATATGAACGTAGGAATGGCTCGCTATTTTTTCAGTTTCTGAGTCATAATCAGTGTGTAGGAGAGATGGCCGAGTGGTTGAAGGTGTAGCATTGGAACTGCTATGTAGGCTTTTGTTTACCGAGGGTTCGAATCCCTCTCTTTCCGTATTTTCACCTAAAACCTAATTTAATTTGCCAACATTCCTAACTGTAACAAATAAAACAACAAGAAATACTCTTATTAGAACATAAGAGTTAGATCCTTCTTTCTATTTCTATTTTTGATATATTTCTTCGATTTCGAATTGCTGTGGTACGTAAAATACTGTCAAGAGTGGACTATGATACATCAATAGGAAAGTTCACGATGGGATAGAATATATGATTGGGAGAAATATGTATCAAACCCCCGACTTTAAACCTTAAGTCATTTTACTTTGTCGGAAGAAAGGGGCCAAATTGTCCAAACCCCTTGCTTCGGATTTTTTTAGGGCTAGGTCTGACGAGAATAATATTCTACCACTAGTAATTCATTTATTTTCAAACCGACCCACTTACTATCTATTATTTGATTGACTAATCCTTTATACGGGAATGGTTGAAGAGTCAAATGTTTGGGCAATTCCTCCCGGGGGGATGAATCAAGAGAATTTTGAATTAGAACTCTGGATTTTTGTTCATCCCTGGACATAATAGTATCTTGAGGTTTGCAACGATAACTTGGTATATCTACTATACGGCCATTAACTAAAATATGTCTATGGTTAACTAATTGGCGGGCTCCAGGAATAGTCGGAGCCATACCCAATCGAAAAAGTATGTTATCCAAACGCATTTCAAGTAATTGTAGTAAAACCTGACCTGTTGACCCTTTGGCTTTTCTGGCGATACGGACATATTTAAGTAATTGTCTTTCTGTAATACCATAATGAAAACGCAATTTTTGTTTTTCTTCTAGACGAATACGATATTGAGATCTTTTCCCGGAACGTGATTGGTTTCTAAGATCACTTCCGGCTCTAGGCCTTTTATTAGTTAGTCCAGGTAAAGCCCCTAGACGGCGTATTTTTTTGAAACGAGGCCCTCGGTAACGCGACATAAAGACTCCTTTCTTTATTTCTTTTCTTTAATTTCTATTTATATATATATATATTCCATATGACAAAAAAACCTAAGTTAAAACTGAACTAAATGATAAATGAAACGAAATCCCCTGAAGTATTGTATTACAATGAATAATGAAATGGATTGTATATACATCATATACGAACCTTTTTATATATTATATATTTTGTATTATAAGTAAAAAAAAAGAAAAGAAAGAGTTTTTTCGGATTTGTTCGGCCGAGATTGACCCCTCTTCTTTTCCTTTTTCTTTTATTTAGAGTTAGAAGTTTCTATAACATAATAGATCGTTTTGAAGAAGAAAAAGGCACCCTTATTCTTTTCTTTGTTCTTCGATTTCAAAAAAAATATATATATATATTTCTATATAAATAGAATAAATATAGATAGAATATAAAGAATAAAAAGATTGAACAAATACAACTAAAAATAGAGAAAAGCCAGCTATCGGAATCGAACCGATGACCATCGCATTACAAATGCGATGCTCTAACCTCTGAGCTAAGCGGGCTCACATAAATTCTACATGCACTGGAATTAAATAAACTATATTTTATTTTAGGCTTATTCATTTTTATTCTTTTATGATACGAATTTCAAATAACTATTTGAAATAAAAAAAATAGAAATATTGAATTTAGTTTATTTCTCTCTATGTATATTCTATTTTGTGTCTAGAACAAGTAGATTTAGAAATTCTATGAAATTCGATTTCTCTTTTTAATTTAGTAGAGCTATGAATTTTCAAATTCATTTCAAAATCGAAATACAAAAATTAGAATCGATAAAGATTAACTTTGAATCTTAATAAGCTATTCTTCTGCTTTCATTTATAGACTATCATCAAAAAAAAAGAATCGACCCTTTGAGTATTCAAAATTGTATGGCAAAATCAACGGGGAATAGGATATATATGGTATATATACATCTATATTGAATTGTAGTTACAGAAATGATAGAATCATTTCTGATTAGACCAAAAAAATTCAAATATAGACTTCCGATAGAGATGAAAGAAGATAGACAAAAAATTTTTCGGTTTATAGTAATTCATATAAAATCTCATGAATTCGATGGTTCCGACCGAAATGGAAGAAAAAAAAGAAAGGGGAAGGACATCACCCTGAGATCCTAATCTTAAAAAAATCTTCAAAAAAAGGGGGATATGGCGAAATCGGTAGACGCTACGGACTTAATTGGCTTGAGCCTTAGTATGGAGACCTACTAAGTGAAAACTTTCAAATTCAGAGAAACCCTGGAATTAATAAAAATGGGTAATCCTGAGCCAACTCCTTTTTCAAAAGTAAAAAAAAAAAAATACGGATTCAGAAAGCAAGAATAAAAAAAAGGATAGGTGCAGAGACTCAAAGGAAGCTGTTCTAACAAATGGAGTTGATTGTGCTGGGTTGTTCGAAATTAATGACACTTCGAATCTATTCTGTATTTCTATTTTTAGAATTTTTAGATATTTCTTATTTCTAGATAATATAGAATATGAAATTTTCTAGAAATAAAAATGAATATGAAAAAATGGAAGAATTTTTGTGACTCTATTTCAAGTTGAAAAAAGAATCAAATATTCATCAAATCATTCACTCCATAGTCTGATAGATCTTTCTTTGAAAGAACCGGTTAATCGGTTACTCGGACGAGAATAAAGATAGAGTCCCATTATACATGTCAATACTGACAACAATGAAATTTATAGTACGAGGAAAATCCGTCGACTTTAAAAATCGTGAGGGTTCAAGTCCCTCTATCCCCAAAAGCTTTTTGACTCCCTAACTAGTTATCTTTTTTTCTTTTAAAAATGGATCTGGACGGAAGTGTTTTTCTCTTATAACAAGTCTTGTGATATATATGATAGACATACAAATGGATATCTTTGAACAAGGAGTACTCATTTGAGTGATTCACAATTCATATGATTACTCATAATAATCAAATTATAGACAAATTTCGAATTGGAAAACCAAAGAGATTTCGATACCTAGATAAGACTTTGTAATAACTTTCGTCCTTTTTTTAATTGACATAGACCCAAGTTATCGAGTAAAATGAGAAGATAATGCACCAGAAGGGTGAATGAATGGCCGGGATAGCTCAGTTGGTAGAGCAGAGGACTGAAAATCCTCGTGTCACCAGTTCAAATCTGGTTCTTGGCACATACCTTTTTTTTGTATGAGTATATATAATATATTCTACAAATTAACCAATACGGATTGATATACATATTCATTACTAGTCGAGATCATGACACGTACATAAGTTATTTAGTTAGTTATCGCCCAAGATACCCCATCTATCCCTAAAAAAAAATAGATGGGTCGAAAGTTTTTAAAAGTAAAATGAAAATAACGAATTTTTTTATGTTTTCGATTTTTTTTATTTGTTCATATTGTGTTTACTCTCATACAAAATGCATATTAATACTTCATACATATTCCAAATATTCAAAAAAAGTTGAAACACTCAAATAAAAATAGAGTCTCGAAGAGTTAAAGGATGAAGATAAATAAGAATTATCTTAGATAAATTCCAAATAGAATCAGATTCCCTTTGGTATATATTTCTTGATTTCCTAATAATATAAGAATTTATAGGTATAGGACTTTCTGACCCCTCTAAGTAAGTAATTGATGGATACGCGGTACAAAGTTCATAATACATAACTTTTTAGTTCATTCTATCGGTTCTTAGCTCATCCAAAAGAAAACTTTTTCAAATCTCAATGAATTCGGGACTTGTCTTTGATTTTTTTATCTATCCATATTCCATATATAGAATACCTGCGGGACATCAGTTACTCTATTTAATCTAGAGCAGAACATATATAATATAAAAAGTCTTTATGTCGTAGAAGTGAAAATAAATTCCTTACCATTCAATAAGCATCTTGTATTTCATAAAAATTGGGGACAATATAATCCTTACGTAGGGGCCATCCTATCCAACTTTCAGGCATTAAAATACGTTTCAAGCGTGGATGATTATCATAGGAGATTCCCAACATATCATAAGATTCCCGTTCTTGAAAATCCGCGCTTTTCCAAACCCAGAAAACGGACGGAATTCGAGGATTGCTCCTTAAAGCAAATACTTTTATGCATACTTCTTCTGGTTGATCCACACCGTATTCTATTCTCGTAAGATGATACACACTAGCTAACAGCCCGCCTGGTGCTACATCATAAGCACATTGAGAACGTAAATAATTGTAACCATATACATATAAAATAACAGCAATGGAATGCCAATCTTCGGGCTTTATTTGTAAAGTCTCTATTCCTTGGTAATCGAAGCCCAAAGATCTATGAACTAGCCCGTGTTTGACTAGCCAAGCAGACAAACGACCCTGCATCTTGTTTATATCTCCTTCCTTTGTTTGTATAAATATTTTACATTGACTTTAACGATACGATGAGATTTATCAAAATTGACTTGCTGCTTACAATTCCAAAAACAAAAAAAAAGAATCCTGTTTAATTCACTAATTCAGGGGAAGATGATGAGCTTTTGTACTTGAAAAATGTTTCATGAGGAATCTCGGAAGTAGATCGAATTTTATATTTATAAAGCAATTCTT